GTCCTCGCCGGCGGATCAGTCGACAGTTTTCACAAATTTTACGAACGGAGGCTCTTATTTTCATATTTTTCATTCCTTACCTTAATTATGAATTGATTCTTGGAAGAAAATAAGTTTCTTGAAATTTGGAATCGGGAATTGTACCTTCCGGAAAATAATGTTGAAGGGTAACATAAAAAACTATCTAATCAATCGAATCCTTCGAATCTTTATTGCGAATTCTATAAATTATACGTCCTCTAGTTGAATCGTAACGACTTACTTCAATTTTGACTCTATCCCCGGGTAGAATCCGTATAAAACTACGCCGGATCCTTCCTGAAACATAACCTAGAATTAGGTCTTCATTATCTAAACGAACCCGGAACATACCATTGGGAAGTGATTCGGTAATTAAACCTTCATGAACCCATTTTTGTTCTTTCATTTGAGGTAAAACCTCCTTGGTGTATCAACTATTGGAGGAAGAGTGATATTAGACAACCCGTCCTTTCGCTTTTTTTTTTCATAAATAGGAAGTCTCGGATCTAATTCGGGTATTCGAAGGATTACCATATATAACACAAAACTTCTCCGCCGATTCGTTCTCGTCGAGCCTCTCGATCTGTCATTATACCTTGAGAAGTAGAAAGGATTACACTTCCCATCCCACCTAAAATTCTAGGAATTCGTTGGTAATTAGAATAGATTCGTAGACCAGGTCGACTTATTCTTTTTAAATTTAAAACAGTTCTATATCGTCCTTTACTATTTCTTCTATGTTGCAGGGTTAAAACCAAAAAATCTTTTTTGTTTTCCCGATGTTTCCTCACATTTTGGATAAAACCTTCTCGTAAAAGTATTTTAACAATGTTTTCAGTGATGTTAGTAGATGCTATTCGAACTGTTCCTTTTCTATTCATGTCCGCATTTCGTATAGAAGTTATTATATCAGCAATAGTGTCTCTACCCATGATGAACTAAAATTAGTGGTTTCTCAGAATTTTGATATAATAAACATGCTCTTTTAAAATTATTCTTTATCAAAGTATATACGTGAGACATAATCTACTAATAATTAATCGATCTCATTCAAGTCAATTTTACTAGAACTATATAACTCTATCGTGATTTCGTTTTTTTTATAATACCTCGGGGGCTAATGAAACTATTTTAGTAAAATTTAACTGTCTCAATTCTCGTGCAATCGCACCAAAAATTCGTGTTCCTTTAGGATTTCCTTCTTGATCAATGACAACTGCAGCATTGTCATCATATCGTATTATCATACCGTTATCACGTTTGAGTTCTTTACAAGTACGTACAATTACAGCTCTGATCACTTCAGATCTTTCTAGAGGCATATTTGGTACTGCTTCTTTGATTACAGCAACAATAATGTCACCAATATGAGCATATCGGCGATTACTAGCTCCTATGATTCGAATACACATCAATTTTCGCGCCCCGCTGTTGTCCGCTACATTCAAAAGGGTCTGGGGTTGGATCATATCATTTTTTGAATCTATTTTTAAAATGCAAAAGGGGCGTATAAAAAAAAGAAATATTCTTTGTCCAAAAGAGAAACCCACAATTGTTTTTTGTTAGTTCAAAGGAAAGACTTCTTGCCTTTCATTTTACAGTTCTATTCTGAAAGAATAAATTGAGTTTGTATAGGCATTTTGGATGCTGCGATTTGAATAGCTTTTCTGGCTACATTTTCTGCTACGCCCCCTATTTCATAAAGTATTCTACCCGGTTTAACGACAGCTACCCAATATTCGGGGGATCCTTTACCCGACCCCATACGTGTTTCTGCAGGTCTTACTGTAACTGGTTTATCTGGAAATATACGTACCCATATTTTTCCACCACGACGTACATTTCGTGTCATTGCGCGTCTCCCCGCTTCGATTTGTCTAGATGTGATCCAAGTAGGTTCAAGTGCTTGAAGAGCGTATCTACCGAAACAGATACTATTACCTCTATAAGATATTCCCTTCATTCTTCCTCGATGTTGTTTACGAAATCTGGTTCTTTTGGGGTTATAGTTGATGGTTGTTTCGCAATTCCATCTCTACTCCAGAACTGGACATGAGAGTTTCTTCTCATCCAGCTCCTCGCGAATCAAAAGAAAATAGTTAATTAAGATATCCATCTATGTAAGTAATGAATAATACGTTAAATCCATGGATTCTTTCAAATTTTATCTAGTTTACTTGAAATTCTTCTAGACTTTAATTTTGCTATATTAAATTAAATAAAATGGATCCATATTAAGATTATATATATTTCTAGTTAGGAATAATTCCAGTTTTTATAGCCTAACGAGTCTCTATTTTCCTTTCTTTTTATCGTATCGGATCGCTTAAAATTGAACAATTCAATAAAATCCAATTGTCGCGGGCGAATATTTACTCTTTCAATATCTCATTCAGGTGTTGGGTTAGCCTATGATTTTTCAGAATCAATCAAAAGGTTCCTGGTTCATTCCGCCATCCCACCCGATGAATTATTAGAA